AAAAATAACATTTAAAATAGTGTAAATAGTGTAAATAATATAAATAGAAACACTTGTTGGGTACACAAAATACTACTAGAGGTTTTCCTGTTTCCGGGGGGTTTTCAGGAGTGTTAGACATCTTAGGAGTATAGGGGGGTAGGGGGGTTTAACGCGTAAAAGCCTTCCGGGGGTGATCTTAGAAAAGTTCCTAGTAAATTTCATAGTTTATGCTCTTGAAATCCTTATATGTGGTTCTTTATATAATGACTTTCCACCATGAATACTATTTCCTCGCGCGCAAGGAAATGCTCACCCTTGTCAGCTATTCCCGTGTGCACTCTGAAATGCCAAATGAAAGGAAACCAAAAAAAGGAAACCCCTTGCCCGATGGAGTGAACGCTCGGCTTGCTGGGTAACGAGTCGTATGTATCCCACCATTAACTTATGCAAGCGTCGATGAAAGTGTGAGGAATAATATCAATAAATGGCCCTGAAGTAGGAACCAAATGCCAGGAATAATTCACTGTGTGAAACCCCCACAATAGTTGTCCCTCACCTTCAATAAACGTATGCATTAAGAAATCAACTGATGGTAGGCTCTTACTACATTAAAATTTTGAGGTATGGCGGGATGGTGTGTCCACGTATATCTAGACTAATGAGTTTTGTGGTAGGTCTTAAATTTCGCCAGTCTTTAATTCATTAATGTATAATATTCCTCTAGTGCTTTATGTAAATCTTCGTTAACATGTTGATGAATGAATGGGGAAATTCGACTAATGTTGATAATACATAAATGTACTAAAACATCATTAATTTATTAATAAAAATATATGGTGTTAGTACATACATGTAAAATCGCTAAACAAAGAGTAGTTTAGCTTAGAATCCTAGCTTTGGGAGTTAGGGGTGGGGGTTAAAATCCCTCTTCTTTGAGCAGTAGAGGGGATTTTAACCCCCGGCGTCCAGTTTACAAGACTGGTGCTCTAACGCTGAGCTACTAATGCAAGATCATTCAAGGACTTTGTTTTCTAACCAAGCAGTTAAAGGTGAGAGAACAAGGAACAGGAAGAAATAGAGGAACGAAGCAATTTGGCCAATAATAATAAAAGGGTGTTCAACAGGCATACCTCCAATTCAGGTTAGAATGGCGACGTCTGCGACGAGGGCTCAAAAGAGGAGCTGCGTGAGGGGGCGGAAGGTCAGTCCGCGTTGTTTGGAGGTGTGGAGAATGGGGACGACCATCAGTACGAGGATTGAGGCAAGGAGGGCTAAAACTCCTCCTAGTTTGTTGGGAATCGAGCGAAGGATGGCGTAGGCGAAAAGGAAGTACCATTCTGGCTTGATGTGAGGTGGTGTAACGAGGGGATTCGCGGGGGTAAAGTTATCTGGGTCTCCAAGCAGATTGGGGGTAAATAATGCAAGGGAAGTCAGGGCAATGAGAAGGGCTGCAAAGCCGAGTAGGTCTTTGTAGGAGAAGTAGGGGTGGAAAGAGATTTTATCTGCGTCCGAGTTTAAGCCTAATGGGTTGTTGGAGCCTGTTTCGTGGAGAAAAAGCAGGTGAATTACAGTGGCGGCTGCAATGATGAAGGGGAATAGGAAGTGGAAGGCAAAGAATCGAGTAAGGGTAGCGTTGTCTACTGAGAAGCCGCCTCAGATTCATTGAACGAGGGTATTACCAATGTAGGGCACTGCTGAAAGGAGATTTGTAATTACAGTGGCACCTCAGAAGGATATTTGTCCTCAGGGCAGTACGTAGCCGACGAATGCGGTTATTATTACTAGAAGAAGCAAGACGACTCCGATGTTTCATGTTTCTTTGTAAAGGTAAGAGCCATAATATAGTCCTCGACCGATGTGGAGGTAAATACAAATAAAGAAGAAGGATGCGCCGTTGGCGTGAATGTTACGGATGAGCCAGCCGTAATTTACGTCACGGCAGATGTGTGCAACTGAGGAGAAAGCGGTTGCGATATCAGAGGTGTAATGTATGGCAAGGAACAGGCCTGTGAGAATTTGGGTGGCTAGGCATAGGCCTAAGAGGGACCCGAAATTTCATCAGACTGAGATGTTGGAGGGGGCGGGGAGGTCGACTAATGCGTCGTTAGCAATTTTTAGGAGGGGGTGAGTCTTTCGAAGGCTTGCCATTAAGGTTCTTGTAGTTGAATAACAACGGTGGTTTTTCAAGCCATTAGCCCTGGTTAGAGTCCTGGCAGGAATTATGACTTATGTGATGTCTATGTTTTTAGTTGGTTTAGTGTTAGGCCTGGTTGCGGTTGCTTCTAATCCTTCTCCGTACTTTGCTGCTTTGGGGCTGGTAGTAGTGGCGGGGATGGGATGTGGGGTGTTAATTGGGCATGGGGGGTCTTTTTTATCCTTAGTACTGTTTTTGATTTATTTAGGGGGGATACTAGTAGTGTTTGCATATTCAGCAGCTTTAGCTGCTGAGCCTTATCCTGAAACTTGGGGTAGTTGACCAGTAATAGGGTACATGTTAGTTTATGGATTAGGGGTGGTGGGAATGTCTGCAGCTTTTTGAGGGGGGTGGTACGAAGCTTCTTGGGTGACTGTGGACGAGCTTGGGGGTTTTTTGATGGTCCGAGGGGATGTAGGAGGGGTTGCTTTAATGTATTCGTTGGGAGGGGGAATGTTAGTTATTGGTGCTTGAGTTCTTTTATTAACTTTATTAGTGGTTTTGGAATTAACTCGGGGTCTTAGTCGGGGGGCACTTCGGGCAGTTTAGGTGGCGAAAATGAGTGTTGCAAGAGCTAGCGAGAGAAGGAAGAGGGTGAGGTATGTTTTGATTATGCCTTGTTGAATGTTGCTTGTGGAGGTAATGAGGGGTAGGTTGAGGGCTGATACTGCTTTGGGACCTGTTTTTTCTAACCAGGTTTGATCTACTATTTGGCTGGCAATAGACTGGCCTAGAATTAAATTAAGTTTAGGGGGGAGGCGATGAATAATTGTTGGGAAGAAGCCTAGTATGTTGGAGAAATGATGGGAGGCTATTAGGGGAGTTGGTTTGTGTTGTTTGTTGGTTAGGGCGGCGAGTTCTAGGGCAATTAGTAGGCCGAGGACTGAAACAAGGAGGGCTGCCAATTTTAGTAGGGGTGGTATTGACATTACGGGTGTTTTTAGGGGGATAATGTTAGAGGTAATGAGGAGGCCGGCAACGATACTTCCTCAGGCTAGGCGTTTGATGGGGTTAATCACTGCGGGGTTGTTTTCGTTAATGGGCGATAGGGGGGAGAATCGGGGGAAGCCCATTGAAACGAAGAATACAACGCGGAGGCTGTAGATAGCGGTGAAAGAGGTGGCAAGGAGGGTAAGGGCTAGGGCTCAGGCGTTAAGGTATGATGTGTTTAGTGCTTCAATAATCGCATCTTTAGAGAAAAACCCTGCTAAGAAGGGGGTGCCCGTGAGGGCTAAGCTGCCGATAGTTAAGCAAGAAGAGGTAAAGGGGGCTAAGTGGTGTATGCCTCCTATTTTTCGAATGTCCTGTTCGTCATTTAGGCTGTGGATAATAGATCCGGCGCATAAGAAGAGTATTGCTTTAAAGAATGCGTGAGTGCAAATGTGGAGGAAGGCTAATTGGGGTTGATTAAGGCCAATTGTAACTATTATTAGCCCTAGTTGACTGGATGTGGAGAATGCAACGATTTTTTTGATATCATTCTGGGTTAAAGCACAAGTTGCGGTGAAGAAGGTGGTTAGGGCCCCCAGGCATAGGCAGGTGGTTAAGGCTATCTGATTGTGTTCTATCAGGGGGCTAAGCCGAACAAGCAAAAAAATGCCGGCTACGACTATAGTACTGGAGTGCAGTAGGGCAGAGACCGGCGTAGGACCTTCCATGGCCGAGGGAAGCCATGGATGCAGCCCGAATTGGGCGGATTTGCCGGTGGCAGCAATAATAAGTCCCAGGAGGGGGAAGGTTATGTCAAAGTCTTTAGCGGCAGTGAATATTTGTTGAATCTCTCAAGAGTTGAGATTTGTGGCTGTTCAAGCTATGGCAAAAATTAGTCCGATATCGCCGACTCGATTATAGAGGACTGCTTGAAGGGCTGCTGTATTTGCATCTGCTCGTCCGTACCACCAGCCAATGAGGAGGAAGGATATGATGCCAACTCCTTCTCAACCAATAAAAAATTGAAATATATTGTTGGCTGTTACTAGTAGAATTATGGCGATGAGGAAGATGAGAAGGTACTTAAAGAAGCGGTTTATGTTCGGGTCGGCGTGTATGTATCACCCTGCGAATTCAAGGATCGATCAAGTTACATACAGTGCCACGGGGGTGAAAATAATAGAATAGAAGTCAAATTTCAGGCTAACATTGACGTCAAATGTTAGGGTATTCATTCAGGTTCAGTTGGTGATAATGGTCTCTGCCCCCTCGTTAAGGAAAAGGCTGAGGGGAAGAAGGCTAGTAAAAAAAGCTAGTTTAACTGCTGTTTTTACGTGGGAGAGGGCCCAGGAGGTGGGCTGGGGTTGGGGAGAGAGGGTGGTTAGCACAGGGTAAATCAGAAGGAGGAAAATGATGATTAAACTGGATGTTATTATAAGGGAGGTGGCGTGCATAGCTGCTACTTGGATTTGCACCAAGAGTTTTTGGTTCCTAAGACCAATGGATGAGCTGTTATCCTTTAGGAGCGGGCCGAGTGAGCCCCGGGGTTCAACCGGGGTGGGGGAAGTTAGCAGTTTCCGGTGCTAGCGAGCCTCTCTCGGTGGATAAGAGGAGTTTAACCTCTGTCTTTAGAATCACAATCTAGTGTTTTCGTTAAACTATATCTACAGGCGGTTCACCCTCAAATTAGTGCGGGGTTAAGGATCAAAAGGATGAGGGGGAGGAGGTGGAGGCTAATTAGTAAATGTTCTCGGGAGTGGCTGGGGTCTAGGGCAATAACATGTGCTGGGAGGGGGCCTCGTTGCGTTATAAGGAATATGTAGAGTGAATAGCCTGCGGTAATTAGAGTCCCCGCCCCGGTGAGGGCTAGAGTTCATCACGACCAGTTAACTAAGGAGGAGATAATTATTAATTCGCCCATAAGGTTAGGAAGGGGGGGAAGGGCTAGGTTTGCCAGGCTGGCAATAAATCACCAGGAGGTTATTAGAGGGAGAACAACCTGCAGGCCTCGAGCAAGGACTATTGTTCGACTGTGCGTTCGTTCGTAGTTTGTGTTTGCGAGGCAGAAGAGGGCAGAGGATGTAAGTCCGTGTGCAATCATGAGAATGAGGGCTCCTGTGAAACCTCAAGGGGTTTGGATTAGAATACCGGCGATGATGAGGCCTATATGGCCCACGGAGGAATAGGCAATAAGGGATTTTAGGTCAGTTTGGCGGAGGCAGATAGAGCCTGTCATGATGACGCCTCAAAGGGCGAAAATGATAAAGGGATAACTGAGTTCTTTTGTTAGGGGCTCCAGTAAGAGTATTACTCGTATTATGCCGTAGCCGCCTAGTTTTAAGAGGACGGCAGCCAGAATTATGGAGCCAGCGATAGGGGCTTCTACGTGTGCTTTAGGTAGCCATAAGTGTACCCCGTAGAGTGGTATTTTAACCAGGAAGGCCAGAAGGCAGGCGGCCCACCATAGTTTATCGGCGTAGGTTGATAGTGGGAAGGGGCTGACGTATTGGAGGGTTAGGAGGGAGAGGGTCCCTGCGTTATTTTGAAGAAGTAAGAGGGCAACCAGAAGCGGTAGTGAGCCTGCTAAGGTGTAAAATAAGAAGTAGGTGCCTGCGTTGAGACGTTCTGTTTGGTTTCCTCAGCGGGTAATAAGGAGAAGGGTCGGGATTAGGGTGGCTTCAAACATTACGTAAAATATAATGATTTCGGTGGCGCTGAAGGCCATAATCAGGAAGATTTGGAGGGATGTTAGAAGTGTGATAAAGACGCGTTGGCGATTAATGGGCTCGGAGGCTGTGTGGTTTTGACTCGCCAGGATTATGAGGGGAAGAAGTCAGCAGGTGAGGACGAGGAGGGGGGTAGAAAGTGGGTCTGTGGCTATATAAAGGTTAAGTGATGACCAGCCCGTCTCTAATGGGTTTTTTAGTCAAGTAAGACTAGCAAGGGCGATGGTGAGACTATGAAGTAGGGTTGTGGGCCACAGTCATTTAGCGGGGGTGGCTCAGATGGTGGGAATTAGCATTAGGGTGGGAATTAAAATTTTTAGCATTGTAGGAGGTTTAGGTTTTGTAAGCGGTCGGAGCCGTGGGTCCGGGAGGTTGCTACAAGTAGGGCAAGTCCAGCGCTTGCTTCGCAGGCTGAGAATGCCAGTAGAAGCATGGGGGCGGCTGAGAAGTTAGTAGAGTCTAATTGGAGTGTTCATAGCGAGAGAGCAATAAATAAAGACAGTATTATCCCTTCTAGGCAGAGTAGGGCGGAGAGAAGATGCGTTCGGTGAAAGGCCAGGCCCGTGAGCCCTAATAGGAAAGTGGAAGAGAAGGCAAAGTGAGTGGGGGTCATTAGATAGTTGTGGACTTTAACCACAAGTACTTGAGCCGAAATCAAGTGTTTTTCTTAAACTAACTGCCTATTCAGCTCATTCAAGGCCCCCTTGAGTTCATTCATAAATTAGGCCTAAGGTGAGGAGAACAAGTACGGCAGAAGCTCACAAGAGGGTTGTTAGAGGGGATGCAAGTTGGTCTCCTCAAGGAAGTGGAAGTAAGAGGGCAATTTCTAGGTCAAAGAGGAGAAAAAGGATTGCGACAAGGAAGAATCGCAGTGAGAAGGGCAGTCGGGCACTTCCTAGTGGGTCAAACCCGCATTCATAGGGGGAGAGTTTTTCGTGGTCAGGGGTAATTTGGGGGAGTCAGAAAGATACGATGGCAAGGATTACACAGAGTGCTGCGGCGATGCCGATAATGGTTGTGATGAGGTTCATTATCTTTCCTTGGACTTTAACCAAGACCTGGTGATTGGAAGTCACTTATACTTACTTTTGTACTAGAAAGATTAGGATCCTCATCAGTAGATGGAGATGTAGAGGAAAAGTCAAACAACATCTACAAAGTGTCAATATCATGCTGCAGCTTCAAATCCGAAGTGATGCTCTGATGTGAAGTGGTACTTAATCTGGCGAAGTAGGCACACGCCTAGGAATGTTGAGCCAATAATGACGTGGAGGCCGTGAAAGCCAGTTGCGACAAAGAATGTGGAGCCGTAGACTCCATCCGCAATTGTAAATGGGGCCTCGTAATATTCCATGGCCTGAAGGAAGGTAAAGTAGAAGCCGAGAAGAATCGTTAGTGTAAGGGAGTGGATTGCTTGTTTTCGTTCCCCTTCTATGATACTGTGGTGAGCTCAGGTGACAGTAACCCCGGAGGCGAGGAGAACTGCTGTGTTAAGCAGGGGGACTTCAAAGGGGTCTAGGACGTTGATGCCTGTAGGAGGCCAGCATCCTCCTAGCTCAGGGGTTGGCGCGAGGCTTGCGTGATAGAAGGCTCAGAAGAACCCCAGGAAGAAGAAGACTTCGGAGGTGATAAACAGGATTATACCATATCGTAGGCCTTTCTGGACCGGGGGTGTGTGGTGGCCCTGAAAGGTCCCTTCTCGAATGATGTCTCGTCATCATTGATATATCGTCAGGAGGAGAAGAATTAAGCCTAGGGCGAGAAGTGTCGTAGAGTGGAAATGGAATCAAATAGCGAGGCCGGATGTTATCAGGAGGGCTGCAATTGCGCCTGTTAGGGGTCAAGGGCTGGGGTCGACTATGTGGTATGCGTGTGCTTGGTGGGCCATTAAACGTTTTCTTGTAGGTAAAGGCTTAGAAGAAGAACAAAGACGTAGGCTTGGATTATTGCCACGGCGACTTCAAGAAGGGTAAGCAGAAGGAGAAGGATTGCTGTTAAAATAGCTACTGTGGGCATGAGGGGGAGAAGGACGAAAGCAGCGGTTGCGATGAGTTGAATTAAAAGGTGGCCTGCTGTTAGGTTGGCGGTTAGCCGAACCCCTAGCGCCAAGGGACGGATAAATAGACTAATTGTTTCGATAATAATTAGCACTGGGATTAGGGGGGTGGGTGTTCCTTCTGGAAGAAGATGGCCGAGAGCGATGGTTGGCTGGTTTCGTAGGCCAATAACAACGGTTGCGAGTCAAAGGGGGACAGCCAGGGCTATGTTGAGGGACAGTTGAGTGGTGGGGGTGAAAGTGTACGGGAGGAGGCCTAGTATGTTGAGGGTAATGAGAAATAATATGAGGGACGTGAATAGGACAGCTCACTTGTGACCGGCGGGATTAAGAGGTAATAGTAGCTGTTGAATGAAACGGTTAATGAACCAGCTTTGGAGAGTAAGTAGCCGATTGTTTAGCCATCGGGCGGTGGGGGCGGGGAAGAGCGTCCAGGGTAGGCTAAGGGCCAAGGCAATTAGGGGGATGCCTAAGTATGTGGGGCTTATAAACTGATCAAAGAAGCTTAGTGTCATGGTCAGTTTCAGGGCTCTGTTTTAGGGGTTTCGGCGCTTTGAAGGGTGGGCTCATTTGGGTAGGTATGCGCTAAAACTTTGGGGGGAAGGATAGTTAGGAAGATTAGTCAGGAAAAGACTAGAATGGCGAATCAGGGCGCGGGGTTGAGCTGGGGCATGTCGCTAGGGGTGGTTGGGGGCCACCAATCTTTAGCTTAAAAGGCTAACGCTACGCCCTATTTAGCTTCTTAGCGAGGCGTCTTCAAGTATTAAAGATGATCAGTTTTCGAAGTGTTCCAAGGGGACGGCTTCTACTACGATAGGTATGAAGCTGTGGTTGGCCCCGCAGATTTCAGAGCATTGGCCATAAAATACCCCCGGTCGGGATGCGATAAAGGCTGTTTGGTTAAGGCGCCCGGGGACTGCGTCTATTTTTACCCCCAGGGCAGGAACTGCCCACGAGTGTAAAACGTCTTCCGCGGATACTAGTACTCGGATGGGGGACTCTACGGGCACAACTATCCGATGGTCTGCTTCGAGGAGGCGAAATTGCCCAGGGGTAAGATCTTGGGTGGGGATTATGTACGAGTCAAATCCCAGGTCTTCATAGTCGGTGTATTCATAGCTTCAGTATCATTGATGGCCCATGGCTTTAATCGTTAAGTGAGGGTCGTTAATTTCGTCTATAAGATAGAGGATGCGAAGGGAGGGAAGGGCAATGAGGATAAGAATAATCGCAGGTAAGATGGTTCAGATGATTTCAATCTCTTGAGAATCTAAAATGTACTTGTTTGTTAGTTTGGTGGTTACCATGGCCACAATAATGTAAAGCACTAGTGTGCTAATTAGGAACACAATTATTAAGGCGTGGTCGTGGAAATGAAGGAGTTCTTCCATTACGGGTGAAGCTGCATCTTGAAAACCTAGTTGGGAGGGATGTGCCATTAAGTAGTAAGACACGCGGGGCTTCAACCCGCGGTTCTGCCTTGACAAGGCAGTGTAATTGGCTTCTTTACTAGCGTCTCATGAAGAAAGTGACAGAGCGGTTATGTGGTTGGCTTGAAACCAACACAAGGGGGTTCGACTCCTCCCTTTCTCGTTAATGGGCTTGGACTTGAACGAATGCGGGCTCTTCGAAAGTGTGGTAAGGGGGAGGGCAGCCGTGAAGTCACTCAACATTAGTTGTGGTCAATTCTACAGCTAAGACTTCGCGTTTAGCAGCGAACGCTTCTCAGATAATGAATAAGAACATGATGACTGCCACGAGGGAGACGAGGGAACCGATAGAGGAAATTGTGTTTCAGAGGGTATAGGCATCCGGGTAGTCCGAGTATCGTCGAGGCATGCCTGCTAGACCTAAGAAGTGTTGTGGGAAGAAGGTGAGGTTAACTCCAATAAACATAATCCCGAAGTGAATTTTAGTTCAGGTGCTGTGGAGGGTGTAACCCGTAAATAGGGGGAATCAGTGAACAAAAGCTGCTACAATAGCGAATACGGCCCCTATTGATAAGACGTAGTGGAAGTGTGCTACTACGTAATATGTGTCATGAAGAACAATATCTAAAGAGGAGTTGGCCAGCACAATTCCTGTCAGTCCCCCCACGGTAAATAAGAAGATGAAGCCGAGGGCTCATAGAAGGGGGGTTTCTCATTTAATGGAGGCTCCATGGAGTGTTGCGAGCCAGCTAAATACCTTGACACCAGTTGGGATGGCAATAATTATCGTGGCGGATGTAAAATATGCCCGTGTGTCCACGTCCATGCCTACTGTAAACATGTGGTGGGCTCAAACAATAAAGCCGAGAAGGCCGATTGCCATCATGGCTCAAACCATTCCTATATAGCCGAAGGGTTCTTTTTTCCCCGAGTAGTAGGCAACAATGTGAGAGATCATACCAAACCCGGGAAGAATTAAAATATAGACTTCTGGGTGACCAAAAAATCAAAACAGATGTTGGTAGAGGATGGGATCCCCGCCTCCTGCCGGGTCAAAGAAGGTGGTGTTAAGATTACGATCCGTGAGGAGCATAGTAATCCCTGCAGCAAGGACTGGGAGAGAGAGCAGAAGTAAAACTGCAGTGATTAATACGGACCAGACAAACAGTGGTGTCTGGTATTGGGAAATGGCAGGGGGTTTTATATTGATGATTGTGGTGATGAAATTAATTGCCCCTAAAATTGAAGAAACCCCTGCAAGATGCAAGGAGAAGATAGTGAGATCAACGGATGCTCCGGCGTGGGCGAGGTTGCCGGCGAGAGGGGGGTAAACGGTTCAGCCCGTGCCAGCCCCCGCTTCGACCCCAGAGGAGGCGAGAAGGAGGAGGAAAGAAGGGGGGAGAAGTCAAAAACTTATGTTGTTCATTCGGGGGAATGCTATATCGGGGGCGCCAATTATTAGTGGGACGAGTCAGTTGCCAAAGCCTCCAATTATAATTGGTATTACTATAAAGAAGATTATTACGAAAGCATGAGCCGTAACAATTACGTTATAAATTTGGTCATCCCCAAGGAGGGCGCCGGGTTGACTGAGCTCTGCTCGAATAAGTAGGCTTAAAGCTGTGCCCACCATTCCGGCCCATGCACCAAATACTAAATAGAGGGTGCCGATGTCTTTGTGATTGGTCGAGAAAAATCAACGTGTGATTGCCACAGGTAGGATGGCTGAGTTTTAAGCGGTGGATTGTAGCCCCACAAACAGAGGTTTGAGTCCTCTTCTTGCCAAGCCCCGGGGTGTTACATATTAGATTGCAAATCTAAAGAGGCAGGCTAGCGTCTGCCGGGGCTTTCCCCCGCCTTTTTCGCCATCGGCAGGCGGGGGAAAGGTAGATGGATGCTCGCTGGTTAGAGCGCTTAGCTGTTAACTAAGAGTTTGTAGGATCGAGGCCTGCCTATCTAGTAAGGCTTTAGCTTAATTAAAGTGTCTGTTTTGCATGCAGGAGATGTGGGGTAACGGCCCGCAAGTCTTAAGCAGGGACTGGGGGATTCTCACCCCCGCTTAGGGCTTTGAAGGCCCTTGGTCTTTTGTTATCCTAAGTCCCTTAGAGGGTTAGCAAGGCTAATATTGAGGGGGTGAGGGGGAGAAGGAGGAGTGTTAGTATAGTGGAGGTGGCTAGGGGGAGGGTTAATTGTGTGTGGTAAATGCGTCAGGGTGTGGTTCCGGTGAGATTGTTGGGGGCTATGGTCAATGTTATGGCGTAGGAGAGGCGAAGGTAGAAGTAAAGGCTGAGAAGGGCGGTGAGTGCGGCTAGGGTGGCTGTGCAGGGAAGTTCTTGTTTAGTCAGTTCTTGCAGGATTAATCATTTTGGCATGAAGCCTGTTAAGGGGGGAAGGCCCCCCAAGGATAGTAAAATAAGGGGGGTCAGGCAAGTTAATGCAGGTGATTTAGTTCATGAAATGGCGAGAGAGTTAATATTGGTAGATTTGTTGAGTTTAAAGGTTAGGAATGTTGAGGACGTTATAATGAGGTACGTGAGAAGGGCTAGAAGGGTTAGAGTGGGGGAGAATTGCAAAATCAGAATTATTCAGCCAAGATGGGCAATTGAGGAATAGGCCAGGATTTTTCGGAGTTGTGTTTGATTTAAGCCCCCTCAGCCCCCGATAAGAGTTGATGCAAGGCCTAAAATAATGAGGAGGCCTGCCCCGGTGGGTTGTATTTGAAGGAGGAGGGCGAAGGGAGCGAGTTTTTGCCAGGTGGAGAGGATGAGGCCAGTGGTTAAGTCAAATCCCTGAAGTACTTCGGGGAGTCAGGAGTGAACTGGGGCCAGGCCAATTTTTAGGGACAGGGCCAGGATAATGATTGTTGATGGAAAGGGGTGGGTTATTTGTTGGATATCCCACTGTCCTGTAAGCCAGGCGTTAGTCGTGCTAGCAAAGAGGAGCATGGCGGCTGCGGTTGCTTGTGTGAGGAAATATTTGGTGGTGGCTTCGACTGCTCGTGGGTGGTGGTGTTGAGCTATGAGGGGGATGATGGCGAGGGTATTTATTTCGAGGCCCATTCAGGCCAGAAGTCAGTGGGAGCTCGCGAATGTAATTGTGGTCCCTAGCCCTAGACCGAATAGTAGCGTGCTTAGGATGTAAGGATTCATTAGTGAAGGAAGGGGTTTAACCAACATTCTCGGGGTATGGGCCCGAAAGCTTAATTAGCTGACTTTACTAGGAAGTGGTGTAGTGGAAGCACTGAGAGTTTTGATCTCTCCAGGTAGGGTTCAAACCCCTTCTTTCTAAGGAGCTGGGGGGACTTTAACCCCCGTAATTCACTCTATCAAAGTGGCCCTTTGTTTCAGGCACAGCTCCGGGGTTAAAGTATGGGGGGTAGACCTGCAAGGGCAATTGGAAGGGCTAAGTGTCAGACGACCAGGGCTAGGGTGAGGGGGAGGAAGTTTTTTCAGATTAGATGCATAAGTTGGTCGTAGCGAAATCGTGGGTAGGATGCTCGGACTCACAGGAAGACAACAGAGAGGAGAGCGGCCTTAGTTATTAAGTTCATTGTCGTGAGTTCTGGCAAGGTGGGGAAGTGGGAGGCTCCTAAAAATAGGGTGGCTGAAAGTGTGTTTATAAGAAGAATATTGGCGTATTCTGCTAGGAAAAACAGGGCAAAGGGGCCTCCTGCATATTCTACATTGAAGCCGGAAACTAGCTCGGATTCTCCCTCGGTTAGGTCGAAGGGGGCGCGGTTTGTTTCTGCTAGTGTTGAAATGTACCATATAGCGGCTAAGGGCCAGGCCGGTAGAATCAATCAGGTGCTCTCTTGAGCCACTGAAAAGGTGTGAAGTGTAAAGCCGCCAGTGAAGAGGATAGCATTCAAAAGAATTAACCCAAGGCTAACCTCGTAGGAGATGGTCTGTGCTACGGCACGTAATGCCCCAATTAGGGCATATTTGGAATTTGATGCTCATCCTGACCCAAGAATGGAGTAAACGGCAAGGCTCGACAGGGCTAGAATAAATAGAATGCCTAAGTTTAGGTCGGCTACGGGGTATGGTAGTGGTATGGGCGCCCATAGTGTAAGGGCGAGGGTGAGGGCGAGTATTGGGGCTAAGATAAATAGGACCGGGGAGGAGGTTGAGGGGCGGATGGGTTCTTTAATAAATAGTTTTAATCCGTCGGCGATAGGCTGGAGAAGTCCGTAGGGGCCAACAATATTGGGGCCTTTTCGTAGTTGTATATAACCCAGAACTTTTCGTTCGAGGAGGGTGAGGAAGGCAACGGCTAAAAGAACGGGGACAATGAAGGCTAAGGGGTTGAGGATGTGCGTGATGAGTACTGAGATCATAGTTGGGGAGAGGACTTGAACCTCTGTGGAAAGAGCTTAGGTCTTTTGCAGTTGCCGGGCTCTGCCACCTCAACATGCCGTAGTCTTCGGCAAAGGGACATGCCCTTTTGCCTATTTTAGTTGTTTTCAATAGGTGGGGGTGAGGCATACTTGAAGCATGGGCCCCTTCTTTTCGGTCCTTTCGTACTGGAAAAGATCACAACATAGATAGAAACTGACCTGGATTACTCCGGTCTGAACTCAGATCACGTAGGACTTTAATCGTTGAACAAACGAACCCTTAATAGCGGCTGCACCATTAGGATGTCCTGATCCAACATCGAGGTCGTAAACCCCCTTGTCGATATGGGCTCTAAAAGGGGATTGCGCTGTTATCCCTAGGGTAACTCGGTTCGTTGATCGGCTCTGCCGGATCTTAATTGGTCAGTGATACTGTTAACTAGAGCGGGGGCTCTTAGTTGTGGAATTGCATAATTCCAGTCCACGTGGGGGTTTTTTGGTTCCCCGCGGTCGCCCCAACCAAAGACATGGAGTAATTTTCATTTGGTTTAGCCCCGTGTCCGGGGGTGTTTAACGTGATTTACTCAGGCGTCTAAAGCTCCATAGGGTCTTCTCGTCTTATGGTTCTATCCCCGCTTCTGCACGGGGAGATCAATTTCATTGACTTGAAAAAGGAGACAGTCAAGCCCTCGTTGTGCCATTCATACAGGTCTTCATTTAAAAGACAAGTGATTGCGCTACCTTTGCACGGTCAAAATACCGCGGCCGTTAAACTTATAGTCACAGGGCAGGCGGGACCTCTTATTCTTTATTTTCAGCAAGAGGCGATGTTTTTGGTAAACAGGCGAGGCTTTATGTGTTTGCCGAGTTCCTTCTTTTTCTTTTAGTCTTTCCCTAGGGGCACACCAGTGTGGGGTTAACGGTAGAAGTTGAATGTTTTCCCAGTCGTGTAGTCTGCTATTCATTACCCTCTTTGTTTGGGGCCGTTAAGATTCGGTGGTTAGTCCGTTCCGAGTTACGGATGTGCGGGGAGAGAGTCTTAACTCTCTTGTTACTCATATTAGCATAGTCACGCCCATGTTTGCATGGGCTGGTCTGGTAGAGTTAGGGGGGTTAGATAAATTATCAGAATGGGGAGTAAGTCTAATGTCTGAGCTTTAACGCTTTCTACGGGGGTGGCTGCTTTTAGGCCCACCAAAACATTTTACTTTTGTTATTATGATCTTTACCCTCCTGGAAAAGTTGTGTCTTGTTTCAAAGGGGCTGTACCCCCTTTGGTTAACTCTCGCGGTTTCTTTAAGATCTGCAGGTGCAAAGACGGAGATGAAATAAGAAGCCGGGAGGCTGAACTCCTATCCAATTCCCAGACAACCAGCTATAACTAAGTTCGGTAGGTCTATCACCTCTACTCGAAGCTCTTCCCACTCTTTTGCCACAGAGACGGGTGTGCCCTATTAATAGGCTGTCTTGGAGTAGCTCACTTAGTTTCGGGGCATCCGACTAAAGTTCCCTTTGCCTGATTATTACTAGCTAAATCATGATGCAAAAGGTACGAGCGAAGATCTCTGCTTTTTGTAGCTTTACTGGGTTTTTTCACTTCTCTTTCAGCGTTCCCTTGCGGTACTTTTTCTATAGCGCCTATAGTCCCTTTTCTGTCGCCCGTACTTAGGGGGAAAAATGGTTTGTTTGAAGGGTATTAGTGTATTGGGGGGTATAAATGATGGTTTGTTGCTTTTGGTATTGGGCTAGCTGTTGGGCTTCAGGGTGACTCGATTTGCACGGGTGACTTCTCGGTGTAAGGGAGATGCTTTTCTGTCTTAGCTACACTCTGATTTTACCAAGTACACCTTCCGGTACACTTACCATGTTACGACTTGCCTCCCCTTTGCAGTGGTTTAGTTTTAATTATCTTAGGTTTTCTAGGCTTGGGGAGAGTGACGGGCGGTGTGTGCGCGCTTCAGAGCCAATTTCAGCAGGACTCTCTATTTCTTGCTTACTGCTAAATCCTCCTTCGGAAAGACATTTCAGTCGATCATTCGTATTCTTTCTGTTAAAGAATGTAGCCCATTTCTTCCCCCTCCATACGCTACACCTCGACCTGACGTTCTGGGCTGTGCCAATTATGCTTACTATGGGGCCTTCACAGGGTAAGCTGACGACGGTGGTATATAGGCGGGTTTAACAAGGAAGGGTGAGGTTGAACGGGGGTTATCGGTTCTAGAACAGGCTCCTCTAGGTGGGTCTAAAGCACCGCCAAGTCCTTTGGGTTTTAAGCTAATGCTCGTAGTTTCCTGGCGGGCAACAGATGTAGGGTGTTGCCAATGTTTAGGGCTAGGCATAGTGGGGTATCTAATCCCAGTTTGTGCCATAGCTTTCGTGGGGTCAGGGGCTATAAAGTCACTTTCGTAGTTGGTCTTCTTACTCTCGGAAGCGTATAACAGCTTTGAAAGCATTCGGCTTTAGTTTTTAATCTTCCTTAACCACTCTTTACGCCGGGGGTTATCAACTTGAGCCTCTCGTATAACCGCGGTGGCTGGCACGAGTTTTACCGGCTCTTTTAGCTGTAACTAAGTCAAGTTTTCACTTATGGCTTAAGGTTTATCACTGCTGAGTTCCCTTGAGGGTGTGGCTTAGCAAGGTGTCGTGGGCTTTATGTGGGTGTGCCTGATACCAGCTCCTTGTTTCCGGGCGGGAAACTGTAAGGGCATTCTCACGGGCGTGCGGATACTTGCATGTGTAAGTTTAGCTAAAGTTGATAATAAAGTCAGGACCAAGCCTTTGTGCTCCCGGGGCTTTCTAGGGCCCGTCTTAACATCTTCAGTGTTATGCTTTCTTTAAGCTACGTTAGC